GGCTGATTAAGCGGTAAATTGTAAATTTATTTAAGATTAAAATCTTTTGCTGGTCCTTTATTTTAATTGAATACAAAATTGCAAATTTTGAGGTTGGTAGGACTTAAAGAATTCTTTGTATAGAACTTTGAAGGCTCTAAGTGCTGACCTGAAGCCCTTTGTAAGTTATATAGAAATAAAAAGTGAGGGAATGAAAAGAATAATAGATAAAGAGTTTATTAATAAAATTTTTATTTGGCTATTAGGCTTAAAAGTTTTTGTAAAGTTTAGTTTTATAAGGAGAATTTTGTAAGTTAAACGTAGGTAAAATGATAAATTAATTAAGGCTGAAGAAATAAGAATTATGGAAATAAATGGTGTGTGTGATACTAGTCATGTGATTGAGATTCATTTTGGTATAAACCCTAAAAAAGGAGGAAGACCACCTAAAGATAAGAGATTTGTTAAAATAAAATATGAATTTATTTTAATAAAGGTTAAATGGGAATAGTGGAAAATATTTATTAATAAAAAAGATAGAGATAAAACTACGTTTAGAAAAATATAGATTAGTATATATCAAAAAAATACTAGTTTATTAATTAAGATTATAATTAGTCAACCTAAGTGGCTAATAGATGAAAAAGCTAGAATTTTTCGGAGTATAGTTTGGTTAAATCCTCTTAAAGAGCCTAAAAGGGCAGATAGGCTTGCGGCGCCTGCTATAAAGTTAAAATTATAGGAGAAGTTTATTAAGATTGAAAAAGGTGCGATTTTTTGTCAGGTTAAAATTACTATTATAGGAGATCATGCTAATCCTTCTACAATTGATGGAAATCATTGATGTAATGGGGCACATCTTAGTTTAAGTAACATTGAGGATATAGTAAGAATTTGGGCATATTCAGTTATAATANATATAATATTAGTTTGAATTAATGAAATTGATAAAACTATTATTGAAAATATATATATAATGGATCTTGAAGTTTGAATTAAGAAATATTTAATTATCCTTTCTGTTGATATCTTATTTCTTTCTGAAAATATAATTGGAATANATGCCATTATATTAATTTCTACCCCTATTCATATTCTAAATCATGATGGGGAAGATAAAACAATCATTGTTCTTAATAGTAAAAAGAATAGGCTGGAGATAATAGTTGGGTTAATAAATTAATTTAAGATTAAAGGGTTAAATCCCTTATTAATTAATATATGAGGGTGTAAAGCATATTAGATTTTGATTCTAAAGGTTATTCATATATATTATGAAAAAGTTTCCTATCAGTGGGGTATGAACCCATTAGCTTAAAATTAGCTTAAAATCATAAACTTCCCCTTCAGGGAACATAAAATAGAAAAAGTTTAATTTTTCTTTCCTATTTATGCACTAAATTTTTATATACAAAAATTGGATTAATTTAAAGTATGAATTAAATTGAGTATTTAAAAAAGTAAGAATTAGTTTGTAAATTGGAAATAAATAAATTTGTGCCAGCATTTGCGGTTAGACAGGAAATAGGGGCCATAAGAATAGGCGTTTTACTTACAATAAAAAGATCAATAATTGTGTTTCTATATGGAAAAGAATTAATCTATCGAAAGTTTATCATTCTTTCAGCTTTAATTTAAGCTTAAAACCATAAAATTTGGTTATTATATTATGAATTTAAAGCAGTTGTGTAATAAGTCTTATTTAGCCGTAGCAGATAACTAGTCCAGTTAATCTTGTCTTATCTCTTAAAATATAAAGTATGATCTTAACTTAGTATGATGATAGGAATGAAAAAACAATCTTAGGGGAAAATCTTAAAGCTTATTATTTGAAATAGATAATCTGATTGAAAATTCTTTTATAACTTTAAAAAAAAGAATTTATTAGAACGGAAGTAGGAGGGGGGAGGTTAACTCCTTCAGGGAAAACATAAAAATAGAAAAAGTTTAATTTTTTCTTTCCTATTTATGCACTAAAATTTTATATACAAAAATTGGATTAATTTAAAGTAATGAATTAAATTGAGTATTTAAAAAAGTAAGAATTAGTTTGTAAATTGGAAATAAATAAATTTGTGCCAGCAGCTGCGGTTAGACAGAAATTTTTTATAGAAAAAAGTAAAAATTAAAATTTGGTTATTATGAAATTAATTGATAAAATATAAAAATTAAATTAAAAGATAAAATTTAAAAATTATAAAAAGGCTAGGATTAGATACCCTATTATAAAAATTAAAATATTTGTGAGTAGTAAGAGAAATCTTGAAACTTAAAAATTTGGCGGTAATTTGGTCTGGTCTAGAGGAATTTGTTCTTTAATTGATAATACACAATTTATCTTACCTTTTTAAAGTTTGTGTATTACTGTCGTAAAATAATATTAGGAAATTATAATTTTTTATTTATTTGGTATGACAAGTCAAGGTACAGCTTATTAGAAGGAGTGAAATGAATTACAATAAAAATAGTTAAGTGAATAAAAAAATTATAATTTTTTTGAAGATGGATTTAGATGTAAATTTAAAGTAGAGTGATTTTTTGAATAAGGTCTAAATTATGCACATATCGCCCGTCGCTCTCTCTGAAAAGAGAGATAAGTCGTAACAAAGTAGATATATCGGAAGTTGTATCTAGATAATATTTGCTTATTTTAAATAATTAAAAATATATTTGATGGTAAAATAAATGAATTTTAATAAGAATTTTAACTGAAAAGGAATTTAAATTAAATAGAGGATAAATTGTTTTACCTTTTGTATAAGGGTTATATAAATAATATTAAAAGGTTTATGTCCCGAATTAATTTGATTTATTTTTTNTTAATATTATGTAAAACAATAAAATAGAAGGAAATTATGGAAGTGAAATGCTATAACGAAAATTAGGATATCTGGTTAACTTTTTATAAAATTAAATTTTTAAAAATTAGTTTAGAAAGTGGAGCGAGAAAAGTTGCTTTTCAATATATATGTAAAATATTTTTTAAAGTCTTAGATTTGAAAGTTGTTAAAGTTAATTGTACTATAACTTTTTATATTTAATTTAAGAAAAGTTATTGGCAAAAAGTTTTGTTATAGAATGGGTTTAGTTTTTATAATAATGTAATGAATTAGTAGAAATTAAAATTTGTAAAAGTTAAAATATTAAGGAAAATGGGATTAAGAAAAAAATTTTAATTAAGAATTAGGCAAAAATATTTTTGCCTGTTTATCAAAAACATGGTTTTATGAATAAATATAAGGTCAAGCCTGCCCACTGATAAATTAAATGGCTGCAGAATATTTACTGTGCGAAGGTAGCATAATAATTTGCCTTTTAATTGGAGGCTGGAATGAAAGGTTAAACAATAATATACTTTTTTATTAAGAAAAATTGAATTTTATTTTATAATGAAAAATTTATAAAAATATAAAAAGACGAGAAGACCCTATTAAGTTTTATAATAAATTGTTTGTTAAAATTATAATGAAAATAATTATTTATTTATTTGGGGCAATTTAAATTAATATTTATAACTATAAAAGGAGATCCAGTAATACTGATCTTATGACTAAATTACTATAGGGATAACAGCGTTATTTTGTTTTAGAGTTCATATCAGAAACAAAGATTACGACCTCGATGTTGGATTGGGATAAATATTTTGCGGAGGGGCAAAGTTAATTAAGTCTGTTCGACTTTTAATTTCCTACATGATTTGAGTTCAAATCGGCGTGAGCCAGATTGGTTTCTATCTTTTATTAGTTTAATAATTTTTTAGTACGAAAGGATTTTTAATTTTTAAGGATTTAATTTTAAATAATCAATATAGCATTTATGTATTAGATTTAAGCTCTAAAGGTGAGTATTAAACTCTTTTGGTAATCAGGAAGCATTTATGTATTAGATTTAGGCTCTAAAGGTGAGTATTAAACTCTTTTGGTACAATATTTTATTTTTTTAATTTTGAATTACTTATTTTTAGTTGTTGGCGTTTTAGTGGGAGTAGCTTTTTTAACATTATTGGAACGTAAAATTTTAGGGTATATTCAGTTACGTAAAGGCCCTAACAAATTAGGTGTACTGGGATTTTTACAGCCTTTTAGTGATGCTATTAAACTTTTTACAAAAGAAACTATGAATTTGGAATATCATAATTATTTGATATACTATTTTAGTCCTATTTTATCTTTATTTCTTATAATAATAAGGTGAATAGTAGTTTCTTTAAAATGAGGTTTAATAGATTTTTCTTTTGGTATGATTTATATTTTTTGTGTTCTTAGAGTTGGTGTTTATAGGATGTTAGGGGCTGGATGGTCTTCTAATTCTAAATATGCATTATTAGGAGCTCTTCGTTCTGTTGCTCAAACTATTTCTTATGAAGTAAGGTTATCTATTATTTTAATTAGCTTGGTTTTTTTAACTAAAAGTTATGACTTATTAAGTTTTACACATTATAGAATAATTATGGGTGCGTTTTTGCCTATTTTGCTTTGTTGGTTAATTTCTATTTTAGCAGAGTTAAATCGGACTCCTTTTGATTTTGCGGAGGGGGAGAGAGAATTAGTGTCAGGGTTTAATGTTGAATATTCAGGGGTCGGGTTTGCTTTAATTTTTATGGCGGAATATGGATTTATTTTATTTTTAAGTTGTATTACTATTTTGCTATTTTTGGGAAATATAGGATTTTTTTTGTTAAAAGTAATTATTATAAGATCAATAATTATTATTGTTCGTGGTAGATATCCACGATTTCGGTATGATAAATTAATGTATTTGGCTTGAAAAGGAATACTTCCAGTAATTCTTTTTTTTTTGTTATTTATATATGGGGGTGTGTTAATATTTTAATAAGGTTAAAGTTAGAAAAATTATATTAGAATTAACTAAAAAGTATGCTTTCAAAACATAAGCTATAAAAGCTTTATAATTATTTTGTTAATTTATCTCATCTTATTAAAATAAGAGGATTGATAATGAATCAAGAAAAATAGAAAAGTGAGGTAATTTGACCAATAAAAACATATGGTTCTTCCACTGGTCGGGCTCCAATTCATGTTAGAATAATTACTGAAGCTGCAAAAAGTCAAAATGATGTTTTATTTAAAGGATAAAATTGTGAACCTCGCGAGGAAGATTTTCTTGTGAGTGGTAAAATTATTAGAATAATAATTGAAGCAAGAAGGGCAATTACTCCTCCTAATTTGTTAGGAATAGATCGTAGAATTGCGTAAGCAAATAAGAAGTATCATTCAGGTTGAATATGAATAGGGGTAACTAGAGGATTTGAAGGGATAAAATTTTCTGGGTCCCCTAATGAATAAGGATAAATTAAATTAATAAATGTTAAAATTCAAATTACTAAAATATAGCCAAATAAGTCTTTATAAATAAAAAATGGGTGGAATGGAATTTTATCAAGGTTGGAATTAATTCCTAGTGGGTTATTAGATCCTGTTTGATGAAGAAAAATTAAATGAATAACGGCTATGGCTATAATAATAAATGGTAAGATGAAATGGAAGGTGAAAAATCGGGTTAAAGTAGCATTATCTACAGAGAATCCACCTCAAATTCATTGGACAATTTCTGTTCCTAGGAATGGAATGGCTGATATTAATCCAGTAATTACTGTTGCTCCCCAGAAGGATATTTGGCCCCATGGAAAAACATAACCTACAAATGCAGTTCCTATAGTGATTATAAAAATTATAACTCCTGAATTTCATGTTATGTGAAACAAAAAAGAGCTATAATATATTCCTCGTGCAATGTGAATAAATAAACATATGAAAAATAGGGATGCCCCATTAGCATGAAAAACTCGTAAAAGTCATCCAAAATTTACGTCACGACAAATATGGGAAATGATTGAAAAAGAGATTTCAGTATTGGCTGAAAAATGTATTGCTAAAAATAATCCTGTTAAAATTTGGATTCTTAAGCATAAGCCTAAGAGTGACCCTAAGTTTCATAGGTAGGAAATATTAGAAGGGGAAGGAAGATCAATAAATGAATTATTTACAATTTTAATAATGGGATGAGATTTACGGATATTTATCATTATGGGTTAAATCGTAAGGGCCCTTTATTAGTTTTAGTAATAAAAACTACAATAATTAGTGCTATTAAAAGGTACAAGGCTAGGAAAATTACTATTGAAATAGAATAGGATGAGAATATAAAAAATATTCTTTTATTGGAGTAAAAAGAGTTATTTGAAGTAATTGGAGTAGATAATAACACAAATGTTAGTATTAGTAAAAACGAGAAAAGTACATTTTTTATAGGAAATTCTTCTCTAGAAATTAGGGATGTTATGTAAAGAAAAAGAATTAATACCCCTCCGATTGTAATAAGAAATAGAATGTAAGAAAATCAAGGAGAATTTATAAAAAACAACGAGATTAATGCAGTAAAGAATGTTGATAAAATTAGTGTGATTCCTATTGGAACAGGATGTTTAATTTTTATAATTAAAGCTGAAAAGAAGACTAAAATTAAAGATAAAATAATTTTGTAAGAAGAAATTAGAGTAATAACTATTTTTGATTTACAAAACCAATGTTTTAATTTAAATTAATTAATTTCAAAAATATTTTAAGAAGAAATATTAGTTTTGGAGATTGGGGGAAGGGGAACTTAATTTGAAAAAATGAATAATTTAATTTTTTTTTTTATAATTTTTAGGGGAATTTATAGTTTTATTAGTTGACGAAAGCATATTTTTATAAGATTAATAAGATTAGAATTTTTAGTAGTTTTTTTTTTTTTGGGATTTGTTTTTGTGATGGGGAGTGGCTTAAATATATTTGTTTCTTTGGTTTATTTAACTTATTCGGCTTGTGAGGGAGCTTTGGGGCTAAGAATTATTGTAAGATTGGTGCGGGGGAGAGGAAATGACTTATTTTCTAGATCAGGTTTGATTCAATGTTAATAATATTAGTTAGGATAATTGGATTGATTTTAATGTTTTGTTATAAGGTAAGGTGAGAATTATTTGTCTTTTGGATTTTGTTGTTAGGATTAATTTGGGCTATAAAATTTATGATATTCTTTTGAGATTTTTTTAGTGTGGTAAGATTTGGATTTAGTATCGATGTATATAGATCTAGCTTAATTTTACTAAGAATATGAGTAATTTTTTTAATAATTATTTCTAGAATATTAGTTATATACAAGAAGGAATTTATATTATTAATAGTTGTTATATTGATTTTTTTAGCTTTAAGATTTTCTTTTATAAATTATTTGGGCTTTTATATTTCTTTTGAGGCTTCTTTAATTCCAACTTTATTATTAATTATAGGGTGAGGGTATCAGCCCGAGCGAATTAACGCTGGAATATATTTAATATTTTATACATTAGGTATATCTTTGCCTTTATTAATTGTGATTTTGATAATATGAGAAGGAAGAGGAAGACTAATGATAGTAAGAAACTCTTATCTTATAAATGAATTATTGTATATAGGGTTAATTGGGGCATTTCTTGTCAAAATACCTATATTTTTTTTTCATTTATGGCTTCCTAAAGCTCATGTTGAAGCTCCAGTATCTGGGTCGATGATTTTAGCTGGAATTTTATTAAAACTTGGGGGCTATGGGTTAATACGAGTTATTATAATAACCCAAGGGTTTTTATCAATTGGTATAGTATGAATTAGATTAGGATTAACCGGGGGATTTTTTACAAGATTAATCTGTTTACGTCAAGTTGATATAAAGTCTTTAGTTGCTTATAGAAGAGTTGGTCATATGGGAATAGTAATTGGGGGCTTATTCAGAGGTAACTTTTTAGGTTTAGAGGGGGGATTTTCTATAATAATTGCTCATGGTTTATGTTCCTCTGGTTTATTCTGTTCGGTTAATATAATCTATGAACGTTTGATGAGTCGTAGTTTAATTGTTAGTAAAGGTTTATTAGAAATTTTTCCTTCATTTAGATTGGGATGATTTTTTTTGTGTGTAGGAAATATAGCTGCCCCCCCTTCTTTAAATTTGGTAAGTGAAATTATGCTAATTTGTAGTCTCATAAGTCTGTCTATATATAATGTAATTATATTGATTTTATTATTATTTTTAAGAGCTGGTTATTCACTTTATTTATATTCTATAAGACAACATGGTAAGGGATTAGAAATTTTTAGTATAAAAATTTTTGTCACTCGTGAGTATATGCTTATATTTTTTCATTGATTTCCTTTAGGAGTATTATTTTTAAAATTGGAAGCTGTTTTTGGAAGAATTTAATCTTAATTAGTTTATAAAAATAATAGGTTGTGATCCTGGAGAATACATTAAGATATAATAATACTAGGAAGACTAAGATCTTTTTGTTTACTAATTTTAGCTTTATTTATTTTTTTATTAGGTTTTAAGTTTTATTTATTAGGAGAGGTAACTATAATAAGTTGAGAAATTATTGGATTAAAGGGAATTGAAGTTGAGGTTATACTTTTATTTGATTGACTTTCTATGATTTTTATAGGAGTTGTATTAATAATTTTTTTTATGGTTTTATATTATAGAAATTTTTATATAAATGGTGATAAAAATTTTAATTGTTTTATTTTAATAGTATTATTATTTGTTTTTTTTATAGCATTTATAATTTTAAGCCCTAATTTAATTAGAATTATATTAGGATGAGATGGACTTGGTTTAGTGTTTTATTGTTTAGTAATTTATTACCCAAAAAAAAGTTTTAACAGAGCTGGAATACTTACTGTTTTATNTAATCGAGTGGGGGATGTTTCATTATTAATTGGAATTGGGTTGGTTATAGACAGTGGAATATGGGGGTTTATTAACATTGATTTTTTTTTTGGAAATAAAATTTTTGTTTCTTGTATTATTTTGGCGGCTATAACTAAAAGGGCACAAATACCTTTTTCAGCATGATTACCTGCTGCCATGGCAGCACCAACACCTGTTTCTGCTTTAGTTCATTCTTCAACTTTAGTAACTGCTGGGGTTTATTTATTGATTCGTTTTAGGTCATTAATTAGGAATAGATTTTTTTTTTTTTTATTTTATGTTTCTGTCTTGACAATATTTATATCAGGATTAGGAGCTAATTTTGAATTTGATTTAAAGAAGGTTATTGCCTTATCTACTTTGAGTCAATTGGGGCTAATAATATCAATTTTGTCGATAGGATGCTATAAAATAGCTTTTTTTCATCTTTTGACTCATGCTATGTTTAAGGCTTTATTATTTTTATGCGGTGGATTTGTTATTCATCAATATATAAATATTCAGGATATACGAATATTAGGAGGCTTAGGTTTAGTAAGACCTACAGTTTGTGTAATAATAAATGTAGCGAATTATTCATTGTGTGGTTTTCCTTTTATATCTGGGTTTTATTCTAAGGATTTAATTTTGGAGTGAATAATAATAAGAGGGGCAAATTTATTTGGAGTATTAATTTTAATAATTTCTTGTGGTTTTACTGTAATGTATACAGTGCGTTTGTATTTATTTGTTGGTATTGAAGAGGTTAAGATTTTTAGTATTTTTTTATTTGGAGAGGTTGATAAATTTATAATGGTTGCTATGAAGGTTTTAGGAACATTAGGTATCTTAGGGGGATGTATATTGAGATGATTAATTTTTTCTGGTGGGGATTTAATTGTTTTGAGTTTTATAGAAAAAATAATATTGTTACTTTTTAGTTTAGGAGGTGTCATTGGGGGAATAAACAGAAGAGAGTTAAAATTTGGATTTGATAAATTTGTTGGTGATATATGATTTTTACCAAAAATTAGGGCTCAGGGAATTATTAACTCCCCATTTTTCTTAAGAAAAATTTATATAAGAGTAAATGATATAGGGTGAAATGAATTAGTAGGGGGAAAAGGAACATTTATTGGAACTTCTAACTTGGGAAAAAATCTAATAAGAATTTATGATATAAATATTAAGATTTATTTAATAAGAATTATTATAATTGTATTATTTTTTTTAATAATTTTTTATTCTCTTAGCTTATAAAGAGTATAACATTGAAGCTGTTAGGGAAAATGGGAATATTTATAGAAAAATTTCTTCTTAACATTGAAAGTGTTAAATGATGATCACCATATAAATAAAGATATTAACTATGTTATTTTTTAAGTTAGAAGCTTAATTTTGTATCTTATTAATAGGATATTTTATCTAACTCTTATTAACAGTAAGAGTTTATCTATTAATAAGCCAAGGAATGTTCCTTTTTTTAGGTCGAAACTAAAAATAATTTATTTTTGGCTTGTTAGTAAAGTCATTTGACTATGTTTGATTGCAAATCAAATATTTTAATAAAATATTTACTAATGAGGTTCAATTTAATGATCCTTGGTGTCACTCTAAAAATAAGCCTAAAGTTAAAATTAAAATAAATGAATTGATTAAAATAAAAGTAGTTCATGATTCTAAAATTGAGAAAATAAGAGGTATAGGTAGAATTAATGTAATTTCAATATCGAAGATTAAAAATAATACTCCTAAAAGAAAAAATTGAAGAGAAAATGGAGAACGTGCAGATTTTTTAGGATTAAAACCACATTCAAAAGGGGAAGACTTTTCGTTATCTATAATTGATTTTTTGAAAATAATATAGGAAATAATAGGAAGAACTAATGTAATAAAAAGAGACAAGAAAAAATTGAACGTGAAAATTGGAATTATCTTTTTTGGCTTTCTAATTGGAAGTTAGATGTACTTATATACTAAAAAGATTTTATCTTCCTCATCAGTAAATTGAAATATATAAAAATAATCAAACTACATCTACAAAATGTCAATATCAGGCTGCTGCCTCAAACCCAAAGTGGTGAGAAGCTGAGAAATGAGTTATATTATGTCGTAAAAGACATACTAAGAGGAAAGAAGTTCCAATTAAAACATGGAGGCCATGAAATCCGGTGGCAACAAAAAATGTTGAGCCATAAGATGAGTCAGAAATGGCAAATGATGCTTCTTTGTATTCAAATCCTTGAAGAATTGAAAAGTAAATACCTAAAGTTACTGTAATTAATAGAGCAATTTTTGCTTGAGAAAAATTTCTTTCAATTAGACTATGATGAGCTCAAGTGACTGAAATTCCTGANGCTAGAAGAATAGCAGTATTAAGAAGGGGAATTTGAAAAGGGTTAAAGGGGTAAATCCCTGAAGGGGGTCAGTGGGCCCCTAATTCAGGTGTAGGGGATAGTCTAGAATGAAAAAATGCTCAAAAAAAAGATACAAAAAATAGTACTTCTGAGGCAATAAATAAAATTATACCTCAACGTAATCCAATTCTTACGTTAATTGTATGATTTCCTTGAAAAGTTCCTTCTCGAGAAATATCTCGTCATCATTGAATTATGGTCAAGATAAGAATTAAAATTCCCAAAAAAATTAGATACGAAGAAAATTGATGAAACCATTTGGTTAATCCCGAGGTTAAGCACATTGCTCCTAGTGCTCCTGTGAGAGGTCATGGTCTTAGATTAACTATATGAAAGGGGTGGAAAAAAATTGCCATTAATTTACTTCTGATGAATAAAGTACACTTAAGATTGTAAAAACGTAAGATTGAATAATAGCAACTGCTGACTCAAGAACTAAAAGTATAATTTGGCTAAAAATTAAGGACGATAAAATGATTAATGAGACGTTAGGTCCTTGGGAACCTAATAAAGTTAATAAAAGATGTCCTGCAATTATGTTGGCAGCTAATCGAATAGATAAAGTTAGAGGTCGAATAATATTTCTAATAGTTTCAATACACACTATGAATGCTATAAGTAATGGAGGAGTTCCTTGAGGAACTAAATGGGCTAATATATGTAAAACATTATTTATAATTCCAAAAACAATGAAAGAAAGTCATAGAGGAATTGCTAGTGAAAGCGTTATTAGTATATGCCTTGTTCTAGTAAAAATATAAGGAAATAATCCTAAAAAATTATTAAATAAAATCAGTACAAATAGTGAACAAAATACTATTGAGGATCCTATTGGATATATGTGAATTATAAGAGTTTTAAATTCTTTATGTAAAGTTTTAAAAATAAGTGAAAAAATTATATTTGGTCGGGAATTAACAAATCAAAATTTGAAAGGAAATAATAAAAGAAATAGACATGACCTAATTCAACTAGGGATATTAGAAGAAGATGTAGGATCAAAAACTGAAAATAGTGATGTTATCATTTTCAAAAGGATTGTGTTGGGTTTTCCAACAAATGAGATTTTGTGTTTAAAATAGGGATTCTTAAGAAAAATGTTAATGTTATTGATGCTAGTAATAATATAATAAAAAATGTAAATAGAATAATTCAGTTAAGGGGAAATATTTGTGGAATTATTAATTAATAAAATTCACCTTTAGGCAATTTTTTCTTGACAAGAAAATATTATAACATTAATTAGAATTTTAGGAGTAAAATACTATTATATGGCTTAAAGGGCCATTACTTAAATCAGTCACCTAAAAAGAAGGATAAGATTCATTTTTTGAATGATCTTAGATTACAGGCTTCAATTACAATGGGCATAAATCTATGATTAGCCCCACAAATTTCTGAGCATTGCCCAAAGAATAGGCCAGGATTTTTAATTAAAAATGAAGACTGATTTAATCGTCCTGGGATAGCATCTGCTTTTACAGCTAAAGATGGGACAGTTCATGAATGAATAACATCTGCTGCAGTAATAAGAACACGAGTGTAAATATTGATTGGAATAGAAGTTCGAGAGTCTACATCGAGTAACCGAAAGCAATCTCCTGATTCATATGGTATTATATATGAATCAAATTCTACATTTTTGAAATTTGAATATTCATAGGATCAATATCATTGATGTCCAATTGTTTTTAATGTGAGAGAAGAAAAAAAAATTTCATCTGTTAAATATAAAATACGTAATGAAGGAAGAGCAATAAAAATTAAAGTAAAAGCCGGTAAAATGGTTCATAAGATTTCAATATCCTGTCCCTCTAGAAGAGTTCGATTTGTAAAATTATTAAATATTAAGCTTAGTATAGTGTAGCCAACTAGAGATGTAATAATTACCAAAATTATAAGGGTATGATCATGAAAAAAAATTATCTGTTCTATTACTGGGGATGAAGCATCTAAAAGTAAAATTTTTGTTGAAGTTGCCATAAATTGAAGAGATAGTTAATTGGTTATAAGTGTGATCTGCCGGTGGAAAATTATGGTGTCAGTCTGGTGCTGATGATGGATGGAGAGAGAAAATTAATTTTCGATTCCTAATAAAGGCTTCTCATGTAATAAATATAAAAAACAAAATAGCAAAAAAAGAAATGATTGAGCCTATAGAAGAAACAATGTTTCATGAGGTGTAGCTATCAGGATAATCTGAGTAACGTCGGGGTATTCCATTTAGTCCTAAAAAGTGTTGAGGAAAAAAGGTTAAGTTTACTCCAATAAATATTAAGTAAAATTGAGTTTTTAATCAGGGACCATTTATAGACACTCCTATCACTAGTGGTAGTCAGTGAACAAATCCCCCTATAATAGCAAAAACGGCCCCTATTGAAAGGACATAATGAAAATGTGCAACTACATAATATGTGTCATGTAAAATAATATCAATTGAGGAGTTAGATAAAACGATTCCTGTAAGTCCCCCTAATGTAAATAGAAAGAGGAAACCTAAGACTCAAAGAGTTGGGGCATTATAAGAAACTTGAGTTCCATGAAGAGTGGCTAATCACCTAAAAATTTTAATTCCTGTGGGAACTGCAATGATTATAGTAGCAGCTGTAAAATAGGCTCGGGTGTCAACATCTATTCCAACTGTAAATATATGATGGGCCCATACAACAAATCCTAGGAGACCAATAGCTGATATAGCATAAATTATACCAAGATTACCAAAAGATTCTTTTTTTCCGGATTGATGACAAATAATATGAGATACCATTCCAAATCCTGGTAAAATTAAAATATAAACTTCCGGGTGACCTCAAGATCAGAACAGATGTTGATAAAGAATGGGATCCCCCCCTCCTACTGGGTTAAAGAAGGATGTATTATAATTTCGATCGGTCAATAATATAGTAATAGCTCCCGCTAGAACAGGAAGACTTAGGAGAAGAAGAATAGCAGTAAGAAGAACTGATCATACAAATAAGGGTATTCGTTCAAAAGATATGCCTGGAGATCGTATATTAATAATTGTTGTAATAAAGTTAGCTGAGCCAAGAATAGAGGAGGCTCCAGCTAAATGAAGTGAGAAAATTGCTAGATCTACTGAAGCACCAGCATGGGCTGTCTCTCTTGCTAAAGGGGGATAAACTGTTCATCCTGTTCCAGCTCCTCTTTCCACGGCTGCGGATGCAAGAAGAAGAGATAGAGATGGTGGAAGAAGTCAGAATCTTATATTGTTTATTCGAGGAAAAGCTATATCTGGAGCACCAATTATAATAGGGACTAATCAATTTCCAAATCCACCTATTATAATAGGTATAACTATAAAGAAAATTATAATGAAGGCGTGTGCTGTAACAATAACGTTATAAGTTTGGTCATCCCCAATTATAGAACCAGGTTGTCCTAGTTCTGCTCGAATGATTAGTCTAAGAGCAGTTCCTAGTATAGCTGATCATACTCCAAAAATAAAATATATAGTTCCAATATCTTTATGATTAGTAGAAAAAAGTCATCGCAGTAAAAT